AGTTCGACCCAATGCTTTATTTCTGTCCTAGTTGATCCTGATTCGACATTAGAAGTATATTGATTGTTCCCCAATAACCGAATACTTTTTTCGGTAAATACCGCATATTTGATTCCATCCATTGTTTTTACCTATAAGTTCCAGTATCGATAACAATTCTAGTTGTTATTGTTCATATGTTATGTTATAGTATGAATATACTATACCAATTCGTTATGTATGGATGATGAGATTCCATTGATACGGAGGCAATTCGAATAGACTTTTTGAACGTTCCCATTGGCGTGCATCCAGCAGGAATTGAACCCGCGAGTTTCCCAATTATGAGTTGGGCGCTTTAACCATTCAGCCATGGATGCTTAACAGGGATCATAATAGAAATGAAAAAAAAATCGAAATAATAGGGATCATAATAGAAATTCGAAATCGAAATAACAGGGAAGGTATTCACATTATATAACATGATGTATTAAAATAATAAAAATTTAATTCGAAATTAAATACCAATTGAAATTATTATCAATTTCTAATATGAATAAAAAACACGATCAATTCAGACACTGGATCTTCGAATTAAGAGAGATATTCAGAGGGATTAAGAATTCTCACTATTTCTTAGATTCATGGATGAAATTCAGTTCTGTCCAATCTTTGGCTCGCATTTTGTTTCACCAAGAACGTTTTATGAAACTCTTTGACCCCCGAATTTTAAGTATCCTACTTTCACGCGATTCACGGGGTTCAAGAAGCAATCCATATTTCACGATCAAGGGTGTAGTACTGTTTGTAGTAGTGGTCCTTATATGTCGTATTAACAATCGAAAGATGATCGAAAGAAAAACCTTCTATTTGATGGGGCTTCTTCCTATACCTACGAATCGGATTGGACCCATAAATGATAGATTGGAAGAATCTTTTTGGTCTTCCAATCTCAATAGGTTGAGTGTTTTGCTTCTGCATTTTCCAAAAGGGAAAAATATTGATGAGAATTGTTTCATGGATTCGCAAGAGAGTACTTGGGTTCTCCCAATAAATAAAGGAAATCCAAAGTCTATCATGCCGGAATCCAAGCGGGGTTCGCGGTGGTGGAGGAAGGGGTTCGGAAGTCCTAGTTGTAAGATATCTAATGAAACCGTAGCTGGAATTGAGATCTCATTCAAAGAGAAAGATAGCAAATATATGGAGTTTCTTTTTTTATCTTATACGATCCGCAAGGACCCTGATTGGGAATTGTGGGATCGTCCTTCTACGAGGCAGAAGCGAAACATAATAATGAACTTTAATTTGGACCAGCTATTCGAAATCTTAGGGAGACACTTTATTTGTTATCTCATGGTTCCTTTTTGTAAAAAAGGACCCATTGAAGGGGAGGGTTTCCTCAAACAACAAGGAGCTGAGGCAACTATTCAATCAAATGATATTGAGGATCTTTCCCATCTCTTCTCGGGAAACAAGTGGGTTATTTCTTTGCAAAATAGTGCTCAATTTCATATATGGCAATTCCGCGAAGATCTCTTCGTTAGCTGGGCGAAGAATCAGCACGAATTGGATTTTTTGAGGAACTCGAGACAGAATTGGATTTCGTTAGAGAATGTGTGGTTGGTAAACAAGGATCCGTTTTTTAGGAAGTTACGGAATGTATCGTCAAATATTCAATATGATTCTACAAGATCCATTTTCACGAATTCTAGCCAATTGAAAGGATCTTCTGATCAATTCAGAGATCATTTCGATTCCATTAGAAATGAGGATTCAGAATATCACAAATTGATCGAAGAGATTCAGCAACTAAAAGAAGAATCAATTCTTGGGGATCCGGAACGAACAGAAATAGAATCAGATCGATTCCCGAAAAGCCTTTTTGGATCTTCCTCAATGTCTCCGGAAGGTGAAAAGCAGATGAATAATCACCCGCTTCCGGAAGAAACCGAAGAATTTCTTGGGAATTCTATTGGGAATTCTAGAGGATCAATTCCTTCTTTTTTCTCTGACAGATGGTCAGAACTTCATCTGGGTTCGAATCCTACTGGGGGGTCCACTAGAGATCAGAAGAAAAAACAAGATGTTTCTTTTGTCCCCTTCAGGCGAGCGGAAAATAAAGAAAGGGTTGAGATATTCAAGATAATTACGTATTTACTAAATACCGTCTCAATTCATCCTATTTCATCAGATCGGGGATGTGATATGGTTCCGAAGGATGAACCAGATATAGAGAGTTCCAATAAGATTTCATTTAAGAACAAAAATCCATTTTTTGGTTTCTTTCATCTATGGAACAAAGGGGGATCCACGTTACGCCACGATTTTGAATCAGAAGAGAGATTTCAAGAAATGGCAGATCTAGTCACTCTATCAATAACCGAGCCGGATCTGGTGTATCATAGGCTTTCTATTGATTCCTGCGGATTGGATCAAAAAAAATGGGCCAGAGATGAATCGAAAAAGAAATCCTTATTGGTTCTACCCCCTCTTTTTTATGAGGAGTCGGTCCGGATCCACTGCGGGAATGATTTGGAAGATGCAAAACTAAAAATAGTGCGATTTGCTAGGAAGAACATAATGGAGGCAGTCCATCAATATGGATTGATCCGAAATCAGATTCAAATCCAATATAGCACTTGTGGGTACATAAGAAATGTATTGGAAGATGCAAAACTAAAAATAGTGCGATTTGCTAGGAAGAACATAATGGAGGCAGATGGATTGATCCCAAATCGGATTCAAATCCATTGTGGATACATAAGAAATGTATTGGAAGATGCAAAACTAAAAATAGTGCGATTTGCTAGGAAGAACATAATGGAGGCAGATGGATTGATCCCAAATCGGATTCAAATCCATTGTGGATACATAAGAAATGTATTGGAAGATGCAAAACTAAAAATAGTGCGATTTGGTAGGAAGAACATAATGGAGGCAGTCCATCAATATGGATTGATCCGAAATCAGATTCAAATCCAATATAGCACTTATGGATACATAAGAAATGTATTGGAAGATGCAAAACTAAAAATAGTGCGATTTGCTAGGAAGAACATAATGGAGGCAGTTAATCAATATGGATTGATCCGAAATCAGATTCAAATCCAATATAGCACTTATGGATACATAAGAAATGTATTGGAAGATGCAAAACTAAAAATAGTGCGATTTGCTAGGAAGAACATAATGGAGGCAGTTAATCAATATGGATTGATCCGAAATCAGATTCAAATCCAATATAGCACTTGTGGATACATAAGAAATGTATCGAATCGATTCTTTTTAATGAATCGATCCTTCGAATATGGAATTCGTGATATTCTGAATCATATCCATATAACCATAATGGGATATAGGATCAACCAACATTTATCGAATTTGAAAAAGAGTCAGAAGAAATGGTTTGATCCTCTTATTTCTCGAACTGAGAGATCCATGAATCGGGATCGTGATGCATATAGATACAAAGGGTCCAATGGGAGCAAGAATTTCCAGGAACATTTGGAACATTTCGTTTCTGAACAGAAGAACCATTTTCAAGTAGTGTTCGATGAATTACGTATTAATCAATATCAATATTCTTGGATTCTTAATCAATATTATTCGATTCTTAATCAATATTCTTGGGTTTTAAATCCATCTTATTCTTATTCGATTATTAATCAATATCGATATTGGATATATTCTTGGATTCTTAATCAATATTCTTGGATTCTTAATCAATATTCTTGGATTCTTAATCAATATTATTTGATTGATTGGGCCGACTATTGGTCTGTATTTCTTTTGCTTAGGGCATTTTGTTTGTCTTTGTGGAAGTCACTTCCTTTCTTTTTGTGTAAGTTTTTGTCCAAGTCACTTCTCTTTTTGTCCAAGTCCAAGTTACTTCCTTTTTTCTTTGTGAGTATGGGGAATATCCCCATTCATAGGCATAGGTCCGGGATTCACATCTATGAATGGAAAGACCCGAATGATCAACCCCCTAATCTGTCGATAGGTGTTCAAATTGTTCCTATGAATAGGAATAAATTGAAACCCTTATTATGGGATGATCATGATACTTGCCAAAGACCGAAAATCTTAATCAATGGATTGACATTTTTGTTCAATAAGATACCAAAGTGGATGATTGACTCATACCATACTAGAAATAATTACAGGCAATCCTTTGATAACACGGATTCCTATTTCTCCCACGATCGAGACAATTGGCTGAATCCCGTGAAACCATTTTATCGAAGTTCGTTGATATCTTGTTTTTATAAAGCAAATCGAGTTCGATTCTTGAATAATCCACGTCACTTCTGGTTCCATTGTAACAAAGGATTCCCTTTTTATGTGGAAAAGGCCCGTATCAATAATTATGATCTTACATATGCATATGGACAATTCCTCAATATTTTGTTCACTCGCAACAAAATATTTTCTTTGGGTGTCGGTAAAAAGAAAGAGATTTTGGAGAGAGAGACTATTTCACCAATCGAGTTACGGGTATCTGACATATTCCTATCTAAGGATTTTCCACAAAGTGGTGACGGAACCTATAACTTGTACAAATCTTTCCATTTTCCAACTCGATTCAATCCATTCGTTCATAAAAGAGCTATTTACTCGATCGCAGACATTTCTGAAACGCCTCTAACGGAGGAACAAATAGTCAATTTGGAAAGAACTTATTATCAGCCTTTTTCAAATATGAATTTATGTGATTCAGAAGGAAAGAACTTGCATGAGTATCTCCGTTTCAATTCCAACATGGGTTTGATTCACACTGCGAAATATTTACCATCCGGAAAGAGGAAAAAAGGGAGTAAGAAATGCGTTGAGAAAGGGCAGATGTATAGAACCTTTCAAGGAGATAGTGCTCTCTCAAAATGGAATCTGTTCCAAACATATATGCCATGGTTCCTTACTTCGACAGGGTGCAAATATCTAAATTTCATCCTTTTAGATACCTTTTCAAACTCATTGCCGATACTAAGTTCCAAATTTCTATCCTTTTTTCATCATATTATGTATGAATTGGGTATATCACCTCAGGAAAAATGGTGGGCGATTCGGAATCTTATAAGTGAGATTTCGAGTAAGTATTTCCAGACTTGGTTTCTGCGCGAAGATGAAAATGACGAGTTATTGACATGGGCAAGTCTGAGATCAAGATATCCTTGGGAGTTGTTCTGTTTAATCCTTTTCTTTCTTCTTTTTGCTGGATATTTCATTCCTATACATCTTGTCTTTGTTTCGCGAGCCTCTAGTGAATTACAGACGGAGTTAGAAAAGATCAAAGCTTTGATGATTCCATCATACATAATTGAGTTCGACAAACTTCTGGATGGGTATCCTATATCTGAACTTAATTCTTTGAATATCAATCTCATCGATCTCATAAGTATCATACTAAATCCCATCAATCGAATCACTTTTTCGAGAAATACGAGACATCTAAGTGGTACAAGTAAAGAGATCTATTCATGGATAAGAAAAGGAAAAAGCGTGAACGATGATTGGATTGAGGATAAAATCGAATCCTGGATTCTGAACTGTGATTCGATGCGTTATGAAGATAGACAATTCTTGGTTCAGTTCTGTACCCTAACGACAGAAAAAAGAATTGATCAAATTCTATTGAGTCTGACTCATACTCATAGTGATCCTTTATCTTTATCAAAGAATGACCCTGGGATTGAACAACGAGCATCCATTTACTTACGATCCGTAATTGACATTCATAAAAGGGATCTAATGAATTATGAGTTCAATAGATCCTGTTTAGCAGAAAGACGGATATTTCTTGCTCATTATCAGACACTCACTTATTCAAAAACCTCGTATGGGGCTAATAGTTCATCTCATGGAAAACCCTTTTCGTTCCGCGTAGCCGTATCCCCTTC